GAACCTCAATATCCACGGGCTTATTAGCTAAATGGCAATTGGCACACACAATTCGTCCAGTTGCTTCTCGTGGATTTTCATAACCCTGCTGCGCAAAAATAGGATATGCATTTGAAATAGATGTCTGAGTTATTACATATATCACGATCGATACAGAAATAAATCGAGCCATCTGCTCCTTTACCCAAGAAAAAGTATTTATATTTTGCATGGTCCAATCATCGATCCCCCAATTTCTACAATAAATTAGGTAGGTAGCTAGTATAGTTCCCTATCCACAAGTCTGTCATTGTACTGGAATATAGGACAAATACCCTGAATAAACAGGTAGAAGTATAAAGAAAGAATAAGTCAAATTTTAATTTCGTTATGCACGAAGAAAGAATCTTTCTGATTTGATTGATATCAAGAGATCAAATGAGTTCTTCATCCTCATTCATTAATTGAATGATAAATGACTACAAGTGAAGGAGATACACGATTTAAATAATGGAAAATCCAGTATTTCACAATTGTATCTAGAATGACTGGAAAAGTGGAAACAAGACCGGATATTATTTGATCGTTATGTGTTAATCCAAAATCGTTGTAGACCGAACCAATCATTAGTTCCCAACCATGTGGAGAGTGGAATCCGATCCATAAATCGGTGACTAAAAGAATAGAAAAGGCTTTTATTGTGTCACTTAAGTTATATAAGAATTCCTGAACCCAAGAATTAAGAATGACAAGTTTTTCATTACTCAGAATAAAATAACTACTTAGAATAGCGAAACAGATTATATTTGTCGAAAAATTTAAAATGCTATGTAAATTATATTCATTATGTATTTTGACCAATTGTATTGTTTCTTTGTGGATTCCTATACGAAGCTTTTGTAGATGTGTTTCTGGGTACTCCTTTATCATTTCATCCAACATAAATAGTTGTTCTAATTCTATGAATTTTTCTAGAACGTTCTTCTCTTGAATATCATTCAAGAAAGTTTCGGATTGCTTGATATTCCACCAATCATTAACCCAAGGTTCCAGACATTTATTAAATGAGAGAGAGACCCACCAGGGTAAAAATACTATAGATGCAAGATATGGAAGGAAAATCAACGCTTTCTTTTTTTTTTTTTCACTTTTATTTTTTTGAATTGTTAATAAACTTGCTTCTTTTTATTTGTTAATTTTATCTTATTTGATATTTCTCTGAAGCATGAGTTCTATAACAAGAACAAGGTGTGGAACCTATGGATCTATTCTCAATTTTTTTATAATTATTTAGTCCTTTACTTAGTCCTTGATCTAACTAAATTAAATAAATTAAATATAGAATAAAAAAAAAAATTAAATATAAATATTAAATATAGAATTAAAAATTAAATAATTAAATTAAAATATAATTAAAATATAATATTAAATTAAAATATAATATTAAATATAATAAATATAAATAATAATAATTAAATATATATAGAATATAGAATAGAATAAATATAGAAATAGATAGAATAAATATAGAAATAGAATAAAGATAGAGTCTGTTTTGGATGAAAAAAAAAATGCAGAAATGCAGATAAGATATTTAAATTGAACAAATTATAACCCCATCGTATTGCATCCTTATTTGTTCTTTTTGACGAATCTTCAAAAACCGTTTGAAGAATATTATTCAAATTTCAAGACGAAAAAACTCCACCGTGGACCAAGTAATTATTTCGAAATGTTTCACCCTAGGAAAAGAGGAGATATTTCTGAAGAATATTGATGATGAAATCCGAAATAAGTGACAAAACGAGAGATAAATTGGATGGTTATGAGAGATCCAATCGTTTGTTTCTCAAGGAGCAAAATGAAAGATAAAAAGTATGATCTATCTGTATCTATATCTAATATATCAATTATCAATTATAAAATATATCAACTATAAAATGGAATTTGGCCCTAAACTAAAAAGAAAAGAGGAATTCCCTATTTCGAAATGTCCGGTTTTGGTATATGTAATGAATCTATACTTATTATACTTGGAATCTATACTTATTATATTTGGTATATGTAATGAATCTATACTTATTATACTTGGAATCTATACTTATTATACTTGTTACTAGTATGAAATATGAAAGAAAGAATTGAGTTGAACTCCATCATACGCTAACAAAATTTTGGCAGACGAAAAATTACTTCTTATTATAGTTTAGTCGTTTTGTTCCATATACGTCCCCCTGTTTTTGCCTTATTCTAAGGGTCGCCACCACATCAACAGAACAAAGAAATAGAATCTAGCATGTTCCACTCGAATGAGCATTCTGAAGAAACTTCAGTTGTATTAAAATAAAATTAAAAAGAAAAAAAAAAAGAGGAAAAAGATTACTGAATTCCTTTTCTCATGCTGAGAAAGTATTTATTCCTCGTTTCATTTCAAAATACTTCAATTGGTACGCGCAAGAAATAGGCTAATTCCGCAGCTTTTTGTTCAATTTCTCGCGGAATTAAATTCTCATCAGTACGAGTCAAGGGAATAGTTCCCTGGCCCCTGACTTCCATATAAAGGACACGTCGAGTATAAAGGCCCTCTTTAACCTCCATTCTGATTGACTGAATCTCACTCATAAGGAAGCGAAGGAAGATACGACGATTTTTTCCAGGAAATCCCCAACGAAAAATACACACTATTCCTTCTTTTCTATCGAATCGATCATAACCACTACCTACATTCCACAAAATTGTGCACCACAAATAGGAGCTAATGAATAGACCCGCAATTCCATAGAAAGACATCACAATCCCTTGTGGAAAAAAAGATATTTGCTGATATGGAAATGGAAATACGGATATCAGATCCCTACCAAGATAACTGGAAGTTCCAACGATTAAGAATCCTAGTGAACCTAAAAAAAGGATACAGGCCCAGAAAAAATTACTTGTTTTTCGAGACCCCGTTATAAGTTCTATCCATATATGTTCTGATCGCCAGTTCATACTATACTAGATCCAATTGCATTCGATTGGAATTGGGAGAATAAACCAAATGAATTTGACTTATTTTGCTCCCGAGCCCGAGGTAACTCTCATCAACTAGCACTTAATGTGAACCATTAGAAGTAATTGGTTAGATACATTGACTTTCCACTTTAAATATTAAATATTCGACGATCCGCTTTTGACCAGAGCTATACCTGCGTATACATGCATTTATACGGATATAATGTATATATATGCAAAACGGCTCTTCCTTTCATTTGTATTCGCAAGGAGTCACATATCGTACCATATTCCGCTAAAAAATAGATACCTAAAAAATGATCCAGCGTTGGTTGAAATAACTTGTGAGATTTGGTCCCATACATCGCAGCTAGACAATCTTATTTTTTTGGACATAAAGAAATAAAGAAGCCATTGCAATCGCCGGAAATACTAGGCCCACTAAAGGCACAAAAATGGAGGGTAAGTTGAAATCTGTCATAGAATGGGTACCTCAATTTAATATTTGAACCTCTTATAAGGATATCTTATGATAAGTAGTTTATCTATTAATTATATCTATATCTATTAATTATATCTATCTAATCTACTAATTATATATTATTATCTACTAATTATATATTATTATTATATTATTATATATTAATCTATTAATTATATCTATCTAATCTACTAATTATATATACTAATTATATATTATTATTATATTATTATTTATATTAATATTTATATTATATTATTATTATATTATATTATTATTTTTTTTTATATTATTTTTTTATATTATTTTTTATTTTATATTATTTTATATATTTTATATTATTTTATATTATTTTATATTAAGTAATTTTATATTAAGTAGTTATATTATTATATATATTAATTATATATATTATTTTATATTTTATATTATTTTATATTAAGTTAAGTAGTTATATTATTATATTTAAGTAGTTATATTATTATATTATATTTATATTATTTTATATTATTTTATATTAAGTAGTTATTAAGTAGTTAATAAATAAGTAGTTAATAAATAGTAGTTTAAGTAAATAATAAAATAGTAGTTTAAGTAAATAATAATATTAAGTAGTTAATAAATAAGTTTAAGTAAAAAAAAATAATATAATATAATATTAAGTACAAGAAACATAAAACTACATTAAATGTACCTATTTTATTTATCTTTCTACACGAATATGTATGATAATTCTATTTAATAATAAACTTTTTCTTATCCTGTTTTCATTCTTATCTGCTTTCTAAAATAATAAGAAGTTTTTGGGGGTTCGCGACTCTAACTAATCTGATACAAGAGGGATTCGTCGTAAAAGTCAAAAAAATGGATTTTCGGAAGATATGAGGATATAGAGATTACTTCTATTACTAATATATTTACAAATTATACATCAATTCTATTTTACTATATATTACTTTACTATATATTACACATTATATTTTATATTAATAAATTCATAATTAGTATTAATAATTAGATTAGATATTAATAATCAGTTTTTTAGTTTTTTATCTTATAATTGAATTTTTATTTATAATTTATTAATTTCTAATTGTTTTCTTTGTGCTTGTTTTTATGTTTATTATTATTATATAATAATAAATAATAAAAAAATTATAATAAATTATATATTTTTTATATTTTTTATTTTTTAAATTTATTTTTATAATTATAAAATTATAATATTAATATTATTTATAATTTTATAATTATAATATAATTATTATTATTATTTATAATATTATATTATATATTATATTATTTATAATATAAATATTATTTATAATATAAAAATATAAAAATATAATAATATTATTTATAATATAAAAATATAATAAAAAAAAAAAATAAGAATTTTAATTATAATTTATAATATAATATAATTAAGTTAAGAACTAAAACTAATAAAAACTAAAAGAAGCATTAAAATTTAATAAGCATTAAAACGTAATTAAGACGTAAGAAGGACAAATACAATTCGAAAATTCTTATTTTTTCAAAACAAAAAAATCCCTAGGAAGAAAAATTAACTTTTTTATACTGGGTTTCTAATTCCTAATCAGAAATAGAGGTAAAATACAAACAAAACGGATCCGTGGGAAAAGGGAAAAGTCATTATCCAAAACTTCTGACTCTTCCTACAACAAGCAGAATTTATGTTCCCAAACGTCATTTTTATTGTTTTTTTGTCACGATGATGAATTATTTATTGCTCACTACAAATAACTGAATCTAATACTGTACTTGAATTTTAAAAATTTTTAGTCAAGGGAAGGAAACCATGGAGCTGAAATAACTCACCCAGAACACCTTTTAAAAGATGACGTGGTACGATTGGATCGAATAAGCCCTTATGGAATGAATATTCAGCCGCTTGTGAACCGTCGGGTACTGCCTTATTCAATGTTTGTTCAATTACTCTTTTACCCGCAAATGCAATGTAGGCATTAGGTTCAGCAATAATGATATCTCCCAACATACCAAAACTGGCTGTAACTCCACCGGTTGTAGGAGATGAAAGAATTGATATATAGAATAACTTTTTATTTAATTGATAATTATATAAGGCAGAAGATATTTTAGCCATTTGCATCAAGCTCAAACTTCCTTCTTGCATGCGTGCTCCTCCAGAAGCACATACAATAATAACAGGTAGAGATTTATTAGTAGCATATTCGATCAAACGGGTGATTTTCTCACCGACTACGGATCCCATACTTCCTCCCATGAACTGAAAATCCATGACCCCAATTGCTACGGGAATACCATTTAGTTGACCTATGCCCGTTTGAACAGCTTCAGTTAAACCTGTCTTTCTTTGATAAAAATCAATACGATCTCTATAAGGTTCCTCCTCTGAATGAAAATCGATGGGGTCCGTCGAGACCATACTCTCATACAGAGGATCCCAAGTACCTGGGTCAATCAAAAGTTCGATTCTCTCTGAACTACTCATTTTCAAATGATATCCACACTGTTCACAAATATTAAGTTTTGACTTAAAAAATTTTTTGTAATTTAATCCATAACAATTTTCGCACTGAACCCATAAATGTCTGTATTTTTTATTTATATCTAAATCATTAGATCTTCCTCTTATATTGAAATCAGTGCTATTAACACTAGTTCTCATACTATAATTTCTACTTTCACTACTACTTATACTTTCATTACAAATGAAACTATAAACATAACTGTCACTGTAATTATGGGTCCCGCCTGAAATGTAACTATCAATACTGATTTCAGAACGCAGATAACTATCAATGCAACTATTAACGTGATTATTCCAACTGGATTGAGTATCATACATGTAATGATAATAGTAGCGACTACTACTTTTAGATCCATTACTCATATAACTAGAATTAAGATAACTAGAAAAAGAACTTTCTAGTTCATTCAGAAAAGTACTATCATTGTCAATCTCAAAAATCTGATTTTTAATATCAAAATATATAGAATAACTGTTCCCATTACTATCTCTAACTAAAAAAGTGTCATCAGAGATGAAACTCAAAATGTCTATGATATCAAAAAAATGCTCAACACTACTGAAATTACAATTTCCACTATCACTCCAACTGGGAACGTTTTTATTCATATCATTTATAACAGGGTCTTCGCTTCCACTGCTATATCTAATAGGACCAAGACTATCCATCGATTTACTTAGCCTATACTTGTGTTCTAACTCCTCGTTAAAGAACATCGAATTGAACCACCACTTTTCCATAGAATCTTCCCGCGCCTTATTTGAAAATATAATGGATGAATAGTCATTCGATGAATAATTATTTTACTATTTGATTTCGTATCAGAATTAAGCATATGGATCCAGCCGTTTGGATCGTTAACTAATACGAATGAGTATTGAAAGAAATAATTTTTTTTTGTGTTGTGGGGATCCAGGGTCTCATTTCAATATATATTATTATTATGTATTAGTTATATGATTATATATATGATATATGAATATGATTTATATATGATTTAATATGATTTATATATGATATGATTTATATATGATTATGATTTATTATATATATTATATATATGATTATATGAATATGTATATGAATATGATTTATTATGATTTATGATTTATATATATGATTTCTTATGATTTAATATGATTATGATTTATGATTTAAATAATGGAATCTTTTCCTCAATTATAAAAAATAGAAAAAAATATAAGTAGGGGTTTCTTCTCATATCGTATATCGTGTATAAATTTTCATCGAAAGTAGAAATACTTGTTACCTCTGGAAAGAATTCATTCTCGTATAATATTAGTTTCCATAGGAACACGACACGGAACGAAAAAGACAATATACAGGACCAGTGGAAGATACCCTCCCTTGGGTTGAGCTATGGTCTGAAACTCTGGTATATAAAATAATCTACCAATCAAAAGGATCCATAGGATTTTTTATAGATCCAACAAATAATAAAAAGAAATATTTAGTTGTTTAGCCTTAGATCTTATCTTGTATTTAGAT